CCATTAAGGGGTTAAAAGAACGAATCACACTTTTACCACTAAACTATACCCGCTACAATCCGATTATTATGTATAAATCTGCTTTTTGTCGAACAAGATATTTGTTGGGAATCAAAAGATACGAAGGAATCCGGAAAATTAGAGCGTAAACGAGAAGACGTAATGAGATTAGGACCAAATTTTATCCCAAGTTTTTTGATTAGAAGTTTTTATCGGATATGGCTTGACAAAACTATTTAAGTCGTAACATAAAAATGCAGTGAACAAGAATTCACAGTTCCCTTCTTTTCCTATCTTACGTTACTTGATTTTTTTTTTATTACTAAATAAAAAAAGTAAAGAAATTAAGAAAACAAACGAAATTTTGATGATATATCAAATATCAAAGGAATCCACCCAGTTCCTCTTATGATTGTTTCAATATTAATAAGAAGTTTTTGTTTTTTAAAATTGAAGAAGAACCCTTTTTTAATTTTAGTCATTGGAACAAAAAAGACCAGGCCCGGCTAGGTACTGGCCAGGCCGGGGAAATATCCGTTTTTTGTACAAAATCAAAAAGTACTTTTTGATTTATTTATTATTATTAATTTTTTTTATACATTTTCTACAGATAAATTAAATAAAAGTATTTATTGAAGCCCTATATTGACTTTTATTTAATTTATTGTACTTTCTTTTGTGCATTAGGGAGAGATGGCTGAGTGGACTAAAGCGTCGGATTGCTAATCCGTTGTACGAGTTTTTCGTACCGAGGGTTCGAATCCCTCTCTTTCCGTTTTCATTGATAACTTTTTATTTCCTTTTTTTACTAGTTAAATTAAAAATGTTAAAGTTATAAGATCCTACTAAATAACATTTTAAAATCGAGCAAGAAAAACAAACCTTATTTCTTTTTTATTATTCACGTCCAGGATTACGTCCCGGATCATTAGATAGGAATCCGAAGATGAATAAAGAGACAAAGAATATCACTACTGTGTAAACAAATAGTTTTAGAGTAAGCATTACAGAATCTCCAAAAGTTTTTTTTAGGAAAAAAAAGAGAGTAGATCTTCCATGCGGATATTTGTATTTTAGCTTCCGTATTTTATTATATTTTAAGATATATTTTTGAAAATTGCCACCAAATTAAGAAAAAACCTCTTATACCCACAATTATACATTTTGGAAGAGGTCTTCGCTGGAAAAAGGTCATAATAATGAAATCAAATGTGGTGTTGTGAACTTTTTATACAATAATTTCACTATTTCAATCTTTGTCTAGGGCGGTAGTAAATACTATAAAAAGGTTTTTAAATAATAATATCATCGAAAACTTACAGTAGCTTGCCAAACAAAAGCTAAGAGAAAAAAGAAAAGAGGTATTACTGGCATAATATCTACGACTGGATTTAAAAAAGCGTAGGCTTCGGGCAATTTGGCGGCGAAAAAACTACTTAAAAAAAGGGTAGAATTAAGACAGCTACAGGGCAAACTTAATATATTAAGCATAACAAACGTTTTGTTCTTGAGGGTAATTATATTTATTTTGATTGAGTTATTAATAAGTTGCATTATTTATAGAAGGTTAAAGAAAAAAAGTGGATATACAAAAAACCCTTCTTTGATTTTAACTTGCCCAATCAAAAATTCTTCCACTTTGATTCAAAAATCAAAAGTAAATAGAATAAATCATACTTTCATATAATATCTTAATTGAATTAGATGTAATGATCAATAAATTCCTTAGTTTAATTGTATATTTATACATAGAAAAATTATTTCAACAATCTAATTTATTTTATGGATAGTTAGACTTAAGTTGACGAACAACTAGTACCAATCTTAGTCTTTATTTGTGTCATGGGGCGTCGCCAAGTGGTAAGGCAACGGGTTTTGATCCCGGTATTCGGAGGTTCGAATCCTTCCGTCCCAGTGTGTATCTGTATACATATTCAAGATAGTTAAAAATTACTATGGGTTTACTCCATATATATCAAAAGAAATAAGAAAAACATTTGCTTTTTTTTGAATGCTCCTCTGTTTATGTTTAACAGTATAATATTGAAAAATAATAATTATTCTTCTTATTTTTTATGAGTCTTCTATGAATGATATCTTATGAATGATATATTTTTTCACAAATTTAATAGAGTGCAAATAACCCGCGGATTAAATAGAATTGTTATCCATTTCTAAAATTGATAAACTCATATGAGTTCTTAGTTTAATATTCGAAGAATAACATGGGAAATTGTTGAATTTATCTTATAAATATCTAGTTATTTGATGATGCAGATTCAAAAAAGACTTCTTTAGAATTGCAGTACTATTATATTTAATTACTAAATTAATATATATAAATATATTAGATATTTTTCTTTTCTCAGATTTTCTTTAGTTTATATGTGTATATATATTTGTATAAAAATTAAGAATTTAGGATTACTTTGTTAAGTGGATTTTCTATATGGAAATCCAAAAGGGCCGATTCAAGTACCTCGTAAATTCAAATTTGTTGGAATTTGTAAAAACCTTTCAATCAAATAAAAAGTCTATTACACAGGAATTAACCCTTAGTAGGATTCGGTGATACAAAGAAATCACAAAAAAAGGCATGTTGCTGCCATTTTGATTAAAAGGATAAAAAATCCCCAAAGTAATGTCTAAACCCAATGATTCAAGTCAAAGAAAGATAAAGGGTTTTAAAACAGGGAAAAACTCTTGTCTCAACAACAAGAACTAGATTAAAATAAAGAGGGTGTGGCCCATTTTTATAGAGTTTTGTCTAATCTTTTCCATTTTTTATCCAGTAGAGAGTTTTCCATTTATATAATATTTCTTATTGTTCCCGGATAGTGTCATCTTTTATAACCAAAAAAGGATACTGTTCTGCGAATTCTTCAGTGGAATTCTATGAACAAAAAAGTAACAGCTTAATCCTTTCTTTTTTACTTAGATTGATATTAATTGACTAAAACGGGGTTTTTCTTTTCGATTTGGTTAATTTATTTGTAAATGCTTTAATGTTTCTATGTAACTTCTATAATGTAGTGTCAACCTAATATAAAAATAAATCTAAAATGAACCCTTAGTTTTTGATTTTAGTAAATTCACAAATTTAAAAATTTTTTTATTGTATTCTTTTCTCAATATTCCCTTTTCTATTGACAATAATGTATCAAATAAATATAATCTGAGCGTGGAGAAATTACTATATTTCTCCCCGCTATTCGGTTTATCTTTATTATGTTCAAAATTTATTCTAAATGTTTTTATGTTTGGTTTATCTTTTTTAAATTTTTTGATTGCGTCGTACTATTTTATCTCTTTTTTTATTGGGATTCCTATTGTATCTATACATGAATACTCATTTTTTGAGTTCGGGTTGCTAACTCAACGGTAGAGTACTCGGCTTTTAAGTGCGGCTAGCATCTTTTACACGTTTATATGAAGCAAGTGATTCGTCTATACCATCGGTAGAGTTTGTAAGACCACGACTGATCTTGAAAAAAATGACTGGAAAAAACAGCATGTCGTATCAATAAAGAATTCTAAGAATATTTTGTTCTTACTGTTATGGGGATAGGGCGAAATCTTGCTTAATTTAACAAGCAAAGAAATTAAAACTAAATTGAGAGTTAGGTCGACTAAATAAATGGATAGATCCTAACTATAGGTTCCAATTATAGGAAAAGAAAAAGTAACGAGCTCCTGTTCTTAATTTTTGAATGATTACCCGATCTAATTAGACGTTAAAACTATATTAGTCCTTGACGCGGGGAATGCTTTTCCCATGAGCGTATTATCAATTTGTTTTGAATCCTAACTATTAGCTATCTACATTATGTAGTAGAAAAAAATGTGTATGAAGAAGGCAGTATATTGATAAAGAAATCTTTTTTAATCAAAAGAGCGATTGGATTGAAAAAATAAAGGATTTCTTACCATCTTGTTATCCGAACATAAACCTCTTGGTTGAAAAAACAGAGGATCAAGAGTCCGTTTTAGAATTGTATCTTTTTCCGAGGTATCCTATTATTATTTTTAATATAAAACCTTGTTTTGACTCTATCGTACTATGTATCATTTGATAACCCAACGGATCCAATCCTATTTTCGGTTAAAATCAAATTTCAAATGACGAAATATCCAGGATTTTTAGAGCTAGATAGATCTGGGAAATTTCAACTCCTATACCCACTTATCTTTCGGGAGTATATGTATGCATTTGTTCGTGATCGTGGTTTAACTAGACGGAACTTTTTAAAAAATGTGAGTTCTCACAATAACTATAGTTTACTGGTTATAAAACGTTTAATTTTTCGAATGTATCAAACGAATCATTTGATTTTTTCCCATAAAGATTCTAACCAAAATCAGGTTTTTGGGTTCAATGAGAATTTGTATTATCAAATGATATCAGAGGGGTTTGTCGGCATTGTGGAAATGCCATTTGCCCTACGAGTAACATCTTCCTTACCGGTTCTAGAAGTCATAAAGTATTATAATTTACGATCAATTCAGTCAATATTTCCTTTTTTAGAGGATAAATTTACACATTTAACGTATGCTTCAGATGTACTAATACCCTATCCGATTCATCTGCAAATCTTAGTTCAAACCCTTCGATGTTGGGTAAAAGATGCCTCTTCTTTGCATTTATTAGGGCTTTTTCTTCAAGAGTATTATAATTGTAATAGTTTTTTTATTCCAAAAAAATTTCAAAATAAATATATTTCTATTTTTTCAAAGAGTAATCCAAGATTTTTTTTGTTTCTGTATAATTCTCATGTTTGTGAATATGAATCTGTCTTACTTTTTCTCTGCAACCAATCTTCTCATTTAAGATTAACATCTTCTGGTGTCTTTTTTGAGCGAATATTTTTTTATTTAAAAATAAAGCATCCTATAGAAGAAGTGTTTCCTAATGATGGCCTATGGCTCCTTCAGGATCTTTTTATGCATTATGTTAGACATCAAGGAAAATCAAGTCTGGCTTCAACGGATACACCCCTTTT